TATGGATCTACTACCAGAAATTCAATGCGTAATCTCAGCATTCAATGTGTATTCCTGAATAATCTAATTTTTCAATTATTCAACCATTTCATTTTACCAAGTTCAACGTTAGCCAGATTAGTCAACATTTATATGTTTCGATGCAACAACAAGATGTTATTTGTAACAAGTAGTTTTGTTGGTTGGTTAATTGGTCACATTTTATTCATGAAATGGGTTGGATTGGTATTATTCTGGATACGGCAAAATCATTCTATTCGATCTAATAAGTACCTTGTGTCAGAATTGAGAAATTCTATGGCTCGAATCTTTAGTATTCTCTTATTTATCACCTGTGTCTACTATTTAGGCAGAATGCCGTCGCCTATTGTCACTAAGAAACTGAAAGAAACCTCAGAAACGGAAGAAAGGGGAGAAAGTGAGGAAGAAAGCGATGTAGAAACAACTTCCGAAACGAAGGAGACTAAACAGGAACAAGAGGGATCCACCGAAGAAGACCCTTCCCTTTGTTCGGAAGAAAAGGAGGATCCGGACAAAATAGATGAAACGGAAGAGATCCGAGTGAATGGAAAGGAAAAAACAAAGGATGAATTCCACTTTCACTTTAAAGAGACATGCTATAAAGATAGCCCAGTTCACGAAGATTCTTATCTTGATACCTATCAAGGTAATTGGGAATTGGGAAGACTTAAAGAAGAGAAAAATACTTTTTTCTGGTTTGAAAAACCTTTTCTTACTTTTCTTCTTTTCGATTATAAACGATGGAATCGCCCATGTCGGTATATAAAAAATAATCAATTTGAAAATGCTGTACGAAATGAAATGGCACAATATTTTTTTTATACATGTCCAAGTGATGGAAAACAAATAATATCTTTTACATATCCACCTAGTTTATCGACTTTTTCGGAAATGATAGAACGAAAAATGTCTTTGTACACGACAGAAAAATTATCCCATGTGGATCAGTATCATTATTGGGTTTATACCAATGAGCAAAAAAAGTACAACTTGAACAATGAATTAATAAGTCGAACAAAAGCTCTAGAAAAAGAAAAGGGATTTCTTGCTCTAGATATGCTCGAAAAAAGGACCAGATTATGCAATGATGAAAACGAACAAAAATACTTGCCCAAAACGTATGACCCCTTTTTGAGGGGACCATATCGTGGAACAATAAAAAAATTCTATTCACATATGATCATGAATGATTTAATCACTTCTACAGATACGGAGGATTCCATAGAAATCAATTGGATAAATAAGATTTATGGGCTACTTCCTAATAATTCTAATTATTCCAGAAAATTTGAACATCAAAAGAATCCGCCTGATAGGGAATCATTACTGAATTATATTGGTAATTCCTTAACCTCAATCAAAGAATTTCCTTTTGAGCCTGCACCCATTTTGCATTTTAAAAAATATTCTTTATTGAGAGAGCAAACAAGAATTGATTTTGAAAATCAAACAAAAGCTTTAAAATGGGTATTCGATGTAATTACAACTGATCCAAACGATCAAACAATAATTAGAAATAAATCTATTGGAATAGAAGAAATCCATAAAAGGGTTCCTCGGTGGTCATACAAATTAACTGATGATTTGGAAGAACAGGAGGAAGAAAATGAGGAAGAATCTAAGGAAGATCATGAAATTCGTTCAAGAAAAGCCAAACGCGTAGTAATTTATACTGATAACAATCAGAATACCAACCCTATTACAACTACAAATAATACTAATAATAGTGATCAAGCAGAAGAGGTGGCTTTGATACGTTACTCGCAACAATCGGATTTTCGTCGGGATATAATCAAAGGATCCATGCGTGCTCAAAGACGTAAAACGGTTATTTGGGAAATGTTTCAAGCAAATGTGCATTCTCCGCTTTTTTTGGATCGAATAGACAAAACATTTTTTTTTTCTTCTTTTTATATCTCTGAAATGATGAATCTCATTTTTAGGAATTTATCTTATTATAAATAAAAAAATAAATAAAAATATTGATACATAAGATAAATACAAGAATAGATAAGACGAGATTCGCCCACCTCCCATATATTTAATCCCTTCCCCTATAAAAAAACTTGCAACACCAACACCATTTGTAATTCCATCAATTATACGTCTATCAAAAAACTGAGTTAGTTTGGTTAATCCTCTTATCCCCACGGTAAAAACTCTAGTATAAAAAATATCTATGTAACCACGATTATATGACCAATTGTATATCACATTTTTTATTCGGTCCACAAAAATTCTTTTAGGACCCCCTTTTAAAAATGAATTGATTAAATCCAAATTCTGGAAAAATGAATAAGCGGATCCGTATAAAATATATGCTATGAATAGTCCGAAAATTGCTATACTTACCGAAAAAATTGCATTTGTAAAAAATTCATCCAAATTTACAGAATAATTAGAACTTGAATGTAAAAGATTTGTTGATGGGGTTAACCATTTCGATAATATATCAAAATCTATTACTCCTTGATCAAAAGAAATTCCTATTGATCCAACCAACAAAGTAAATAGTACTAATACAAGAAGAGGAAATAGCATAGTATTGTCCGATTCGTGAGGATACATGGAAGTGTATTTATTTCCAAAGTAAGTACTAAAGTATCGTATCCTATTTCTTACATTATTATCAATTTTTGATCTTTCTTTTGCAAAAAAAGAAACCTTTTTATTCATTGTTGATAAAAGTAAATTTGGATTGACTCCTCTTGGAGTTCCCTTTCCCCATAGAGATATGGAATAGAACGAACCATTTTTCGTGCTACTGTAATTTTTAAAATGAACGCGGAAATACCCATCAAAGGTAAGTAAATATACCCGAAACATATAAAATGCGGTTAATCCTGCTGTGAAATAAGCTATTACTGCGAAAATTGGTGAATACAACCAACTATCATTAAGAATGTCATCTTTGGACCAAAAACAAGCAAGAGGTGGAATACCACAAAGAGAAAGTGTACCCAATAAAAAAGTAGTTCTTGTAATTGGAACATATCTTGTTAAACCACCCATAAGAACCATATTCTGACTTTTATCTGGTGAATATCCAACAATAGGTTCCATTGAATGAATAATAGATCCGGATCCCAAAAACAATAAAGCTTTTGAATAGGCATGAGTGATCAAATGGAATAAAGCAGCTCGATAAGAACCTATACCTAGAGCTAACATAATATAACCCAATTGAGACATTGTGGAATAGGCTAAGCTTTTTTTAATGTCTCTTTGAGCAAGGGCCAAAGTAGCCCCTAATAATAGTGTTATTACACCTATTAAAGAAATGAAATTCATTATATAAGGTATGACTATGAAAAGAGGAAGAAGCCGAGCTACAAGAAAAATTCCTGCTGCTACCATAGTAGCAGCGTGTATAAGAGCCGAAATAGGAGTGGGTCCTTCCATAGCATCAGGTAACCATACGTGAAGGGGGAATTGTGCGGATTTAGCAACTGCACCGACGAATAATAAAGAAGCACACAAGGTAGCAAATAAAGAATTGACCCCATTATTTTGGATTAAGTTATTAGTTATTTCGAGCAAATACCGAAATTCTAAACTACCTGTTATCCAATAAAAACCTAAGATTCCTAACAATAAACCAAAGTCCCCTACACGATTAGTTACAAAAGCTTTTTGACAAGCACTTGCTGCAATTGGTCGTGTGAACCAAAACCCTATTAATAAATAAGAACACATTCCCACAAGTTCCCAAAAAATATAAATTTGTATCAAATTTGAACTAGTAACTAATCCCAGCATAGAAGTATTAAAAAAACTCATATAAGCAAAAAATCTCAAATATCCTTGATCGTGATACATATACTTGTCACTATAAATAAGAACCATGATTCCAACAGTAGTAATTAGTATTGACATAATAGAAGTAAGTGGATCGATCAAGTATCCAAACTCTAAGGAAAAATCATTATTGATGGTCCAAGACCATAGATATTGATAGATAAAACTTCCATTTATTTGTTGAATAGACAGATTGGCTGAAAACACCATAGCTATACTTAAGAGTAAAACACTAGGAAAAGCCCACATGCGACGAATATTTTTTGTTGCTGTCGGAATAAGTAGAAGTCCAAATCCTATTGACATAGTAACTGGAAGTGGAAGAAAAGGTATTATCCACGCATATTGATATGTATGTTCCAT